TAAAGCCCCCAGACGGCGTATTTTTTTGAAACGAGGCCCTCGGTAACGTGACATAAAGACTCCTTATTTTCCTTATTTTATTGCAATTTCATAAACCTAAATTAAAACTGAACTAAAGGATAAATATGATAAATGAGGCAAAATCTACTGAAGTATTATACTACAAAGAATACTGATATGGATTATATCAATATCCGGACCTTATTGTATATACACAAATAATGTCTATAGAAAGATAAAAAGAAAAGAAAGAAAAAAGGGTCCTTCTCTTGCTCTTGATTTGTTCTGTAGAGATTTAACTACTCTAACTTTTATTCATAATTGGAAGTTCCTACCACATAATAATTGGTAACCTTTGGAAAAAGGGGAAGAGGCCTTTTCGTTATTCTTTGATTTCAAAAAGACATTATTAATTATGTAAAAACTCAAATAAATAGAGAAAAGCCAGCTATCGGAGTCGAACCGATGACCATCGCATTACAAATGCGATGCTCTAACCTCTGAGCTAAGCGGGCTCACATAACAGCAATTGTACATGCATAGGAATTTAGTAAACTACTGGAATCTTGGCTATTAACTTTTCATTCTTAGTTACTCATAATTAATATGAATATAAAAAAAAAAAAAAAGAATCGACCCTTCGAGCATTCCAAATTGCACGAGAAAAATGAGAAGAAGAGAGGTGTATATGTATATATTATATATAATAAAATAGAATAAATGTGGTATATATATATCTATGATTGAATTGCGGATACAGAAATGATAGAATCATTTCTGATTAGACCAAATATGGGTCTCCGATAGAGATGAAAGAAGATAGACAAGAAATCAAATAAAATAAGAGGAAACGCTTTTATAGGAATCGGTATCTAATGACTTCAACAGTTCCAGTAGAATATAAATGAAAGAAAAAAGGGAATGACATAATAATAAAATCTTAATTTCAAAACACAAAAAGGGGGATATGGCGAAATTGGTAGACGCTACGGACTTAATTGGATTGAGCTTTGGTATGGAAACTTACTAAGTGATAACTTTCAAATTCAGAGAAACCCTGGAATAAAAAATGGGCAATTCTGAGCCAAATCCTGTTTTTCGAAAACAAACAAGGGTTCCTAAAGACAGAATAAAAAAGATAAAAAAGGATAGGTGCAGAGACTCAATGGAAGCTGTTCTAACAAATGGAGTTGATTGCGCTGCATTAGTAAAGTCAAGGAATCCTTCCGTTAAAACTTCAGAAAGGATAAACAAAATTCCAGAAAAAAAATAAAGTAAAGGATAACCCTATATACATAGGTATACGTACTGAAATACTATCTCAAATGAGTAATGACAACCCAAATCCGTATTTTTTTATATTTATATGAAAAATGAAATAAAAAAAAAATAATTGTTTTGATTCGATTCCAAGTTGAAGAAAGGATCGAATATTAATTGCTCAAATCATTCGCTTCATAGTCTGAGAGATAACTGATTAATCGGACGAGAATAAAGATAGAGTCCCATTCTACATGTCAATATTGACAACAAGGAAATTTATAGTAAGAGGAAAATCCGTCGACTTTAGAAATCGTGAGGGTTCAAGTCCCTCTATCCCCAAAAAGGGCCCGTTCGACTCCCTAATTATTTATCTTATTCTCTCTTTTCGTTAATGGTTCAAAATTCGTTATCTTTCTCATTCATTGGATTCTTTCACAAACGTATCCGGGCTGAATTTTTTTTCTTTTCACAAGTCTTGTGATAGATATGATACACATACAAATGAACATCTTTGAATAAAACAAGAATCCCCATTGGAAATTGGAATGATTAACAATCCAAAGCATTACTCGGACTGAAACGTACGAAGTCGTCTTTTTATTTTAAAGATACAAAACATTTCAGGTCCTGAATAAGACTTTAGAATACCTTTTCGTCTTTTTTTTTTTTTTTAATTGACATAGACCCAAGTCATTTTCTAAAATTAAAATGAGGAAAACGACGCGTCGGGAATGGTCGGGATAGCTCAGCGGGTAGAGCAGAGGACTGAAAATCCTCGTGTCACCAGTTCAAATCTGGTTCCTGGCACATGATTAATTTGTGTATGAGTATCTATTCTACAACTTAATTAAACTAATTGATATAGATATTAATTGATATAGATATAGATCGGCATACGTATTCATTAATAGTATAGATCCTGATACATACTTATCCATCTAGGTGTCTGGAGATATAGTCCTTTTAGATGAGTAAAGAGTATATGTTATATAGTATGTAAAAGAAAAAAATTCGATTATGTTTCCTCTTCTTTTTTATTTGTTCATACATAGTGTTTATCGGTCAAAAAGAATGTTAATACTTCATATAGATTTGAAAGGTTAAATTAATTAGTTGGTTAAAAAACTTAAAAGTCTAGTCTAGAGGAGTTGAAGGGCGGGAATATCCAAGATTCATTTCAGATACAGTACAAATAGAATTCGATCCCCTTTCATTTCTTTGTATTTTCTTTCATATT